TCGATGAGGAAATCTCCATTTCAAAAGAATGAGAAGAGCATGCTGGGTTACCTCATTATGTCTGTTAACTTTTGTTTTTAAAAAAATGAGGAGTTCCCTGCTCTCTGACCCATTGTGGATTTCGTGGGCAAGATCTTCCCAAGTGTGCCACTTTGGCTTGGCGGTCTTTCACCAAGGGCAATCAAATAAAGCTTTAGAACTGCCACAAACGTAATACGGAGTTGGTCGATACTTTGGGACTCCAGTGGGGGGACTCCGTCAAGGTATTTATTGTATTGCTGAATAAGAAAGTAAAAACAAAATCCGTAAACGATAAATGAAAGATAATAAAGAGACTTTTGAGTATAGATCGAAGACAAAAGCCAAGTCCATTCCATGAGAAAATGGTAAGTGTAGTTTATGCTGCTTCGCTCTCAAGAGCGGTATACCAGAATAAAGATTCTATTAAGTCATAGCTTATAAACTATGACCAGAAGGCCAGATGTTACCATTAATTATCTCCACCAGAGTCGATGGAGAGAGGTTTATTGTAGATTCGAACCCGAGATCAAGTTTGACGGAGCGGGGCAGTAGCTGCGAACCAATACTCTCGCCAGGAGCACCAGCCTGTGCCTCCCATCGGTTTCGATTCCGATTTGACAGCTGAACCTATCTCACCATACGCTAATGAAGCGACCGCCAAGAAAGCTTCTCTGTGAGAAGAGTTCCCGGGTTGACATGCCCAGCTATCTATCAACATAGAAAGATAAAGCTATCTCGACTCTCTCTAAGTTACCTGTACCAATCTGGAAGTTTACAAGTCTATTGGGAAGTGAAGTCTGTCTCTGCCCCTTTAGGCAATTATCTTCTATTAAGATGAAGATCTGGTACCAAAAGGAAAGCATTGATTGGACTAGCTCGCAAAGGAGCCTAGTTTATTCATGCCTGGAATGAGAGGAATTGACTCGAGTGTTAATGAGAAGGAGAGGAAAGAGAGAGGGCTAAGCGCCTTAAGGCGGTCTCAGGCTATTTACATTCGGTTCCAGTGCTCTGGGCCATAGTTGGAGGACCCCATTCCTTCTACAATTGGCATTGATCCAGTTTCCGTTGTCTTTATAGTCCTATTTGCGGACAGTTCAACTTCCTTTTCTTCCTATATGTGTTATGGTCATTACTATAGCCTCTTATTAGTGAGTTATGCTGATATGAAGGTTGCTTCTGCCTTTGATTCTGCCTTTATTGGATAGCCAGTTGTTGGAGTCCTGAGGCAAGCGTATAAAAATACGTCTTCCCTGTGGGTTTGACCAGTCTTCGTTCCAGTTGCAGAAAAAAGCTAAGCTCTGTAAGCCATCGAGTTGAAGTAGCTTTCCGGAGTGCTTCTTGTAAGGAAGTCCATTGGTGTAAGGGTTACAACAGGTAGGAAGCTAGTGTCAGTCTATAGCCCTTCTAGTCGATCCAACCGAGGGCCTCTATACGAGCATGCGAGCTCTGTTTCAGCCATTTCCGGTGACATTTCCAGGACTCCTACTAGCCAGCCAGTGCTATTCCTTCTCCTTGTGAGCCAAGAGGGCTAGTGAGGGCTTTAGATATTTCCACGGTAGGTCTAAGGGCTAAGGTGTAAGCAAGTGAGGAAAGCGCAATTCCGTATTTGAAAATAGAAGTACCTCTTTTTTAGGAAAGCTAGCCTAGGTTCGTTCCTTACTTTAGCACTCCAATTTGATGGGTTAGCTTTCCCACGTACTTGACTTTGCTTCTAACTCTCTTAAGTGTGAAAACTTTCAATACATCTATTCCTAGCTCTTACCCTAGCTACCAAGACTGCCTTAATGGATTAGTAATAAAGTATCAAAGGCTTTACTTACATGGTACCTCTTATTAGCCCAGGCTAACTATTCGAGTTTCTAGTTAGTAGCGATTCATTATAGAATCCAAAAGCAAAAACCACTGAGGGAGGAGTCTTACTCTTTTTAACCAGTTTTCCCAAACCAAGATATCCTGCCTATCCCCGATAAAAGGGACTCTCTCAAAAAGTCTCTTCGTAGCAAGAGTGGTTTTGACTAAGCATATGACGAAGGATCGGCCGAAGCTAGAGCTAAGTAGCTGTGTCAGGGTAAGTAGGGAAAGCATAGGTGGACTTATGAACATTGATTGGATTGGTTCATTTCGTGGCTAATCCGAAAAGGTCAGCCTATAGACAGACCTAATTTGGATGGAAATTCCCACGGAGATGATTAATAAGATATCCCCGGGCTGGCTATGTCATCTGTCTACGTTTAGAGTGCTTCCCCGCAAAAAAAGATGGAAGCCTCTTTGCTAATACCAAGCAATTATCATGATGAACTTTTCAACAAAAACAGAGAAAAACAAACAAGATAGCAGGTTATTATCTTAACCAAGACAACAAGAGCGACAAAACACTATAGCGAGGATACAATAGATAGACTTACCCGAAGGCTAAAAAGAGATATTTCTTTTTAGCCTTCGTCCCTCGGCGGCCTCCTCTTTAACTAGGGGGTTACGCCCATCCCATTAAAAATCATTTGAGCTTCCCCTTTCCTAAGATCCTGGACGTGGTACTGACGCATGAACTTGGTTACTGGTTTTACCGGTTGGCAAGTCAAGTAAGGAAAGGTCTGTTCATTTGTCCAGAAATCCGTTTTCGGCCTATATATCGATTGAACCAGGGGCTGGGCTCATGTTGTGTTGACAGACATAAGAAGTAGGATTAAGAATAGGGGAAGAGCAGCTCTACTTCTACTTCTGCTTATGGAAAGACATAAGAAGCACCCTCTAAAACATGCAAGATCTCTTATTAAGTAAGCCCTTGTTGGCATATCAGGTGCCATTGAACACAGTCCAGGGAAAGCATCTATCTATAGTGATAGTGATCCATCGCCTTGACTTGAGTACCACATCTCTTTCCTGCCCGCTTGTAGCGGTTGGTTAGACCGGTTAGAAGCAGAATCGAGAAAAGCAGAACAAGGGCGTTCAGGCTTTCTTTCTGAAGAGATGGGCGCGATCGTCTTTGTTTGAGGAAGAAGCATAAGCGCCCTTATATTTATATATAGTAAGCAAAGGGCAAGGCCTACCCTTAGTTTAACCATCTCTCTTGTATCTCTCGGAAAGCCTTTTGGTTGTGGGGCTATTGTTTCCTTGAGACAGGGTTTGAGCCCTGGTGCGGAGCTCGTTAGTAGTCTGACTTCGGGAAGATCGGAAAGCACTCAGCTAAAAGCATAACAACAATCCCAGCCCGCAACAGCACTAGTATATGGTGTCGAAAGCCCGAACACAAACAAGCTCACCTTATTCTTAGAGATTAGAGAAGGGGGCTAAAACGAGAATAGGAAAGACTTGGTATAGAATCCGTGCCTTCGTTCCGGCTATAATTAGCAAGCGAGTAAGGGAACCGCTCCTTCCGTTCAGGAAGAGCATACAAGCATTACGGGACTTTTTCATAGGAAAATGAATAGGACTCTTCCCAACTCAAGTCGAGCGAAGCAAGTTCTTATCTCTTATAAAACACTTCTGTTATAATCAAACATAAAAGAAATGATTTCATGTTGTGTTTAAAGAAGAATTGAAGTCTGAACTGGAAGTTGGCGCCTGCTTGCTTACCAAGCCACCCACTTGTTCGACAAAGACGGAGACTACGTATGGTATCCTGCTCTTATAGTAAAAAAAGGCGATCCTCCGCTCAATAGAGCCTAGCCCGCTTAGCTACATGGCCCCTGTCTCGCTCGTCCAAGATTAGGGTGCCTCTTTCTTTCAGAATCAGAATAGCGGCCCTGGTTTAGCTCCCGTTTTGCTTTAGAAACGAACAAGATATCAGGGCTCAAACCGCCAACTCCAGCTTGGCTTTCTTCTGTTCTAACTCTCTTCATCTCCTTCCTATTCAAAGCCAGGTTGTCAGCCGGGCAACAGTCTGGCCTTCTTTTTTGCTCTTCACTCGTCAAGCTTTTCCTTGTCCATAGAATAGCTTAATTTTTTCCTAAGTTCGTAGCCTTAGCAGCAGCAAACCTTACTTAGCTAGCGCTACCTTTAGAAACAAGGCCCTAGCTTATCCTACTCCTTCTAGTCCTTTTCTTTTATGGATTCCTATTCTTGATCTTTATATTGATATTCTACAGTAATAGGAGGTAGTAGATCAGTGTTCGAATAGGGCTGTAGCTGCAAGGAAGAATGCTTTGGACAAGGAAAGGGTAAAGAATTTTATGCTCTTAGTAGCTTCTATAAGAGGGTATCCTATTTTACTGCTGCCAAGCCGCTTACAATAAGAAAAAGGGCTGACATCGCTCCTCACACATCAACGACCGGATAAACTGAAATTGCACAACCAACAAAAAGCGAATTTCTTGCTTCGGGAGAGGAGTTATAACTTAGAGAAGTCGAAGTCAATGGCCCTTGCGATAAGGGATTACAACAAAAAGAATCCTTAGCCCCTCGATCTGAGTCCCTTTACCCGAAAGCTTAGAAAGCTGGAAGGCTAGGAAAAAAGTCAAGACAAGAAGATATAGGATGACGATCGTTCGGGAACCATAACTAATGGGGCACCTCACTCGGAAAAAAATAAATGAAAATCAGGACGAGAAATCTTACAACAAATTAAATTACATTAGGCATTGCCCTTTACACACACGATTTGGAATCCTTACACCAATAACAACACAATATAGATATGGGATGGGACTTAACTGCCAACTTGAAAGAATCGAATCACCAGTTCCGCGCTTGTACCCTGACGGAGATTCTCAATAAAAGAAGGAGGATGGGGATCCAATAGAGTCTTTAGCCTGAGTCTTAGAGTAGGCAATAAAGTCTACTCAATCAATGAGAACCACAGCGAAATGCTTCTGGCATGCCAAAGCAAGGTAAGCGATCGATTCTATCCATTCTCTTTCCCAAAGTCAAATGCTACTGTACTGAGCCAAAGCTTCATGCCCTTCTTGAATCTGAACTCAATGATTGAAAGTCCAAGCGTGCTCTCATTGGCAAGAAAAGAGGCGTCTATTTCTTTTCTCGGAGCTCTTCCCTTTGCTATAATAGGGATTGAGGTAGAAGCTTTTATAAATATAAAAAGTCTGTCTATTTGCCTTTTGGCACTTTCAGAATAGAATATGCTGTTAGATTTAGCCTGCTATCTTACTAGAAGAAAGATTCCAAGTTTCAAAGGTGTCTAGCCTTCTTTTGTAGCAAGAAGGTGTAAATTAAGTAAATCAGAAGCATGGACTGTGATTGAATGTTCTCTTACAAGACTAAGGTCTTTTGAAGACTAAGGTAATAGTGCTGGTCTACCCCGATTTACCCATTGATAGGGACCGAAAGCCTTGGTTTCTCCACCCCTATTTGATTTGTGGAGCTCTATTGAGAAAGACCTTGGAGGCCACGTGCCAATCATGGAACCATCGATTGCCAAGTCGCGTCCTTTCATTCGCAGAAATCCATGATCCCTCACGATGTTGATTGATGAGGTTGATGGAGCTTACTCGCCCTCGGTCAGTAGAACCCTAGTGAGGGAAGAGCACCCGCTTACTATATTAGTAGGGCACACTACTCTAGGAACAATAGCCAGCCGACTAGTCTCTTATACAATCATTTGTGGACTTAGATATGCCCCTGCTCTTTCTAGTGCTATTGCCCCCGGGGATAGAGAGATTCTGGGACATAGACAAAGAAACCCTATTTAGTTTAGGGAAACAAATTCCTTCTTCTTGTCCTTCGATTGTGCCCATCTATTAGGATAGGAATCGGAGTTAGCGGGCTAACTATGTCGGGTTTACCGGGCTAAGGTAACTATGAAAGGTAGGACCTCATCTCATTCCGGAAATGAAAAGATTAACTATTTCCCTGTGCTTTGACGGAGAAGTGCGGTAACCCCGCCAATCAAATAAAGTTTCCAAGCCTTCAAGCCAACCCCGTCCGATAAGGTAAGGTGTCCTGCCCCGTTAAGCCCGCCTTTGATTTTAGAGACCCAACAACCGACTTTTAGCTTAGCTCCACGAGAACCAAGCCACTGAGAGATATCTACATATAGTAGGAAAGCCAGCACGCTCGGGGACAGATTCCCAGGGGATTTTGTTGGAAAGCACGGCCACCATTGGTCAGTACTAGACACTCGTAGCCTACCTCGTATAAATAGATCTGGGGTTGTAGAAACAACCCCCTTATCTCCACTTTCAGGACAGGAAAGGGCGATCCATTTCCAGCCTAAAAACACTCGACTTTGAGCCTAGCTCAGGAGAAAGGCGCCAGAGGAGCAGCTCGACATAGAGTTAATTTACTTATTCAATTCAGGGCGCGGGAAGTCTCTCCTTCTTGCCTTGGGGTCGAGGTCAAGACCAGAAACTCGTAGACTACCCTTTTAGGAATAGATCTTATCTTAGAACCTGGGGTTCTTTGTTAGCACCTTCTCGCACCTCTAAAAGGCGGATCCATTTATATACGAAAAACCACGACTTTCTTTTTTTACGGTCGGAGATAGCTGCTACTTACCTACGACTACTCGGCGGTCTCAGAGACCGAACTAATCTATTAACACTTAGCCTTATCTATTAAAATCTATTAAATGAAACCTAGCTCACGAGAACAGAGCAGAGGTCGAGTCTCTAGAATCCGGAGATAGCCTTTTGGCTTTGGGCACCTTTTCCCAACTTACAACAGTACAAGAAAGGCTGATCCTAGGTATAGCCTAACAAACCCGACACCGACTTTATATTACCATAAAATAAAGAGTGCTTGGTCCCAGCTGAGCTCCCCCTCTTAAAGTTAGGACTTTTCCTTCTTGCTTTTCCCTTGCTTTCTCTCTCATGTAGTAAGGAATGGAGAGGCAGGAAGCCAACCCCCAAGCAAGTGGATAGATATAATCTTAGGGTAAGTACTGCTATGACCTTCCTTCCTTTGTGTATTGGGAGTGTAATAAGGCTTCTAAGCTTCTAGTTTTCCCTTGCTAGTCTTAGATTGAACCATTCTCATTGCCTCTGTCCTTCTATCTAGAGAGATAGATGGGTCAAGTCCTTACTTTCTTCCTTCCTAAGGTCAGGTTTTTCTTACTTGTTTTCGTTAGCTCATCTTTGAATCAAGAAGCGCATCTTCAAGTGCCTCTTAAATGATTCTCCTAGTGATGTTAATATCATTCGATCGTCTTGTGTTACTATATCCTCATCCTCTATCGGACTCTTATGTCTTAGCTTCTTCTCTTAGTCCTATCGTCCTGTTGTTAACTGTAATTTAGAGGAGCCGGCTAATAACCAATTAGCTCGTCTGGCTGGTAAAGAGGGAATAGCTAGGAGGCTTTCCTCTTCCTAAATAGGGATATGGCACTTCGTGTTGTCAGTTAGCTACTGCTGCTGGATTACTCAAGGTTGAGTCATCAATCACTTTACGAGGTTATCCTTTATATAGGTACGAGCGTAAGGGTCTTGCCTGTAGGTTTAGAGCAATAAAGAATGAATGCATTAGAACGAATTCGATCTAGCCAGCTCTTGATAGTAGTTCCCCTTTCGAGGGTTAGCGCACGATAGGAATGAATTAAACAAACAAATAAGATCTATTGAGTGAGAGCTATAGAAGAGAAGGCCAGGCCAGAAGAGAATGTCTTAGCTGGGAGCGGTGATTGTTCTTGTAGTCGGATAGGGCGCAAGGGCACTTTCGGGATGTTTAACCCTGTTGCGTAGGCGGAATAGAGTAGCTTGTTGAATTCCCAAAAACGGCAAGACTCTCAATCTTTGAGACCGGGGAGCCCCAGTGCAGGGCCAATTTCAGTGCCGGTTGGAGACCTGGTTCGAGATGCATATCTTGAAAGAGAGCCATCACCTCGCCCAACATCCCTTCCTTTTCAATAGTCAATTCGAGAGCCAAATCAAAAAGCTTAAGAAGCAGTTGATCTTGATCCAATTCCCGATGCATGGGGCGAAATGCTGGTTGAAGACCCCGAATGGGAACCTATCGAACGGGAATGAGTAGTAGTGCTGCTTGCTATAAATATCTTTTTGAGGACGTCAGAAATTCTTCTGAATTATGAATCTTCTTCGATTGATGGATAACAACAATAAAGTGGGAAAACGATTTCAAAAGATGCTTTCGAAGTGAAAGTGAATTATATCAGATTATCCACCCTGAAAGCGAGAGCTCGAGGCGGTGGGAAAGGAGAATCAACAAGATAGGATGCTCTGTCCCAAAGAGTAGGAAGATTCCAGCTTTGAATCTTGTGCTTGACGGTGATCATTTCTGCCACGTCATAGAAGTCCTTTAGTGCTTTCTCTTTCAATGGGGCCTTGCCCCTTCTTACTTGCTTTATGATATCGGGGAATTTGTTCTCTTGGTCTTGGTCCGGTAACTCCATAAAGGGCTGGTGGGTGGGGGTAGAGCCTCTAGCGCCAATGTCGATGAATCAAAGGTGTCTGCTTATGGTATGGAATAGGAACAGCAAGAATGGAACCGCTATCGCTTGTGTCCTATCATCCGCGCCTCACTTCTTTCATTCGTCAGTATGGGTAGGTAGAGTCCTTTGCTCGTATGCTTGTACTATAGTAGCACCAGTCTTCCTTCCTTTTTAGTGCACATGAAACGGAAACCCTAACAGGGACTACCCACACGGTGATCAAAACTCTTCTTTCTCTGCTTCACTGTCAATTGATTGGCGTATGAATGAAGCTGTAACAGAGCATGTACGCGACGATCAAACACGGCCAGCTGCCTGTGATAGGAAAAAGAAAACTTGATCAGATAGTTCGTGTGGTAAACCACCTCGCCTTTGATCTTTTCCTTGCCCTCTTAATATCTTGTTAATAGCTACATTCCCTGCTTTGCTTCTCCAACAATCTGATTTTCCTCTGTCTGCTGCATGAACATCGACAGTGAAATCACTTAATGTAAGGTAGCAGGCGAAAGAGCAGCATGGCATCTATCCTCAAATCAAAGAAAGGACAGGTAAAAAAAAAAGTGAAGTAAGAAATTGGATAGATAGATTCGTGAGTAGTGTAATCATAGAAGATAAGGTGACAGGATTGGTAATCTACTCTTCATGGGTACCGGAGATCGTCTCCTCGGCTGTTAGGTTCAGTGTTCATCGTCACTTGAGTCAAACTCCTTCTTTGGTTCTTTTTTTTCCTGTAGTTGCTGATGTATTTACTCTATATAGTTTAGCCACTTCTTCCCCATACTACAAGCCCGACATCCTTCAACACAATTCTATCGCTTAGCTTACAAACCATCGCCATCGTCTCGTATTGTACAAAACGTGGGTGGCAGCTAAAAACAAAATATCACATGAAACGCATTCACTCATAGGACAATCCTTCCATACAGTAGTTGACTAATCTTTTCTTTGGCGGCAGACACCTCCTGAGCATCTCCCTTTACTCTAGATTGCACGTCCTTCCACTAAGAATAACTCGTAGAGGGGTTACTGTATCAGCGGAAACATTCTATCTTGATAGAGATAAGCTTCAGTCCTAATGAACTCACCTCTTTCTGTTGCTGTCCCAATCCTTGAAGAACAAAATAGGTAAAGTCCAACTCTCGTTTCAAAAAAGTGAAGACTACCGGCAAAGAGTTGAGCACTACAGGCACTGTCAAAGAAGCCAAGCAAGCCCCTTTACTTGATATTATTGAAACTTGCTACAAGGAGTTCAAACAACCTATAATCTTTTTTTATCTGATCGGCGAATAAGATTTTTTTTTAGTTTACGATTAGGAATATTTCCACTCGTAGTATTAAGACGCTATCCCTCCTTCCAGCGCATGCTGCGTGTTGGTAAATCCAATCGGCTTATATTCATTTTATAGGTTTTCGCGTCCCCAAGCCGAGCTCTCCCAAAGACTACTTCCAGTTCCTCGGGGAACGAGCGGCTCCTGCTCCTAGTTCTCTAGCTGTCTTTAGCGCTTCGCTTACCTCGCTTGCTCTTATAGAATGCGTTCTTTCTCTTCTTTGAATTCAGCATTGAAAAGAGATCACTAGGGAATTGAACCGCTAGTACCGATTCCTTCTGATCTGATTGAGTGGGATGCTTATCCGGTGTTAGTACGGTGGATGCATCTAATTTAATGTGTTAAGCATAGTGACACAGATCCCTTTAATAGTAATAGTGAAAGCAGCAATCCAAGGTACTCAATTTGACTGGGCCGCCTTACTAATAAAGGGGCTTCTCTTATGAAAGAATAATAACTCTCCTTGAGGGAGAACCTTTTTCACGGGACTGCCTAAAGAGACTCCTAGTGTTAAAACGACTATGTAATTTAATGAAGGACTATGACAGAAAATCCTTAGGCGCTTTGTTGCCCTCTTGGCAGACTATGACCAATTCCAGATCATAAGGGAAAATCAGCTCTATGTGAAAAAGGTGCTTTGCATAAGGTCTAGTTCCTTGGGCACTGGATTGGCGACGGCATGAGTTAGTTGGAGCAAGAGAAGGTGCGTGCAAGCCGTGTTGGACTGGGAGACGCCACGCAAGGTGTAGGAACTACTATTCTTCGTCAGATTAGTCATACTTAAAAAGATATATTTATATTAGAATAAATACTATAGGCTCGAGGGCTTCTCGGGTGATCGTAAGGGCTTAAGCTGCTTTTGCTTTTTGCCTTACCTTCTAGTAAAGGGCGAATGAGGGGCGTGTGCAACCTAGAGAGATGGCCGTCTCTCTTTGATGAATGTGGATCGAGGTTCGGTTCATTTGGAAAAGAGGTCAGTCTTAGGGGAGACCATGCGAATGGTTGAATTGATGACTTCGCTTCGATCTCTTCGACTGAACCTGAAGGAAACTTCGATCATTCAACTTTAGCTTCTGAAGGGTCACTTGGAATTCCGAAAGTTATTCTTCGAAGCTGTCTGGGACAGGAGCAAACTCATATTAGGCACTGCCGCAGCATCAATGGTACAAGGAAGAGGCACAATAGCGAAGATCAATCCATCTCAATCTACAAAAACATTGCCTTGGGCATGCAACCAACCCGACTTGCGCCCCATCCTTTTACCCTGCTTGCTGGCTGTAACTTTTTAGAACTTGCCTGCTCGCTTTCCTAAGAGGAGAAGCACTACCGTGAAAAGATAGAATCAGAAAGAACCAATGGCTAGCCGGGATCGACAGCAAATAGTGATACAACTCCAACTCAAACGAAAGCCCCGGAGACATGGAAAGCAGTTAGCCCTAGCTATATCCTAAATATATTACTACTATGGGGCGGACTGGCTTGCATAAGGATTGTAACGCGATGCAGAAGGAAGGGAATTCAGAGAAACTGCTCCTATTTATACTGGAACTAGCTTCGCTTATCTTATCACTAGAAGAGAGATAGCCTCGAAGGGCTTAGCAAACAAGAGGGCAGCGCCTTGCCTGACTTCCCGACAGAAAGAGAGGATATATTGCTTGCTCTGGAATGAGAAATGATGCAGAGGTTGTCTCTGAGAGTAGAAGTAGAGAGACTTTTGGTGAAGATGTCGGCAGTTTCTTTCTCCGTAGGAAGATAAGAAAGGCGCAAGTCACCAGTGTTAACATGTTCACGCACAAAGTTAAGATCAATCTCAATGTCTTTCGTGCGCGCATCCTGGATAGGATTAGAAGCCATATAGGTAGTACTGAGATTGTCGAAAAAAACTTGAACCGGACGTAGAATAGGAATACACAGTTCACGAAGAAGGAAGCCAAAGTAAGTCAGCAACAGTGGCAGCTAAGGAGCTAGGCAGCTAGGAGTTGGGAGTTAGGGGAAGTTGTCTTAGTTAAAAGGAAAGGAAAAGCACTTTCAAGAGATCCTAGGCCGAAAGCCATTTCTCTTTTGCTCCTTGGGTATCTAGCTTTAACACGCTTTCTGCTTAAAGAAAGATTGCCATAGAGACGACTGATACAGACAGGGGACAACTCTTTTTAAGAAACCAAGGGATTCGATCAAAGAAAGAGAGAGAAGGGTTCACGGGCAGGTATACAAGAAAGATCGACCTTTCTTTCGCCTGAATTATCACATTTGAGTTTCCGGTATAGGCTCTCCTACATGAGATTTATTAAATAAAAGAATGATTTGTGGGTGTGTCTATTTTCTGGTTTACCAATTTCTGGACCCGTACTGATTCGGCAGCTCGATTGGAATATTTAAAAGTTAAAAGAAGGAGTTCGTCCCGCACCTCCTGGTGTGCTGCTTCCTGCCACTACTTTTTGAGTTGGTTGAATTCATATTTAAGAGTTTTTTTCCAGTTTTCTAGTGGAATTAGACTTTCTCTCTTCCTAAACTGGAAATACACGCTTTTATTTATTGAGGCTTTCAAGACCTGAGTACCCACCCCCCTTGCGTAACCCCCTAGTTTAGGCTCATTAATTGCTTGTATACCAGGCCGAACCTAACGCGAAAAGCCCTTGCGCGGCATCCGTTTTCTTGTTTGTTGACAGGAGAAGTCTATTTACATGAAGGAATTACATTGAATAAAGTAGAGGAATAAAAACCTACGGGTGCCTTCCTATGTTGGAACTCCCACCAAGCGTTAACTGCTACACGAGAGTACAGCTAACCTAAGCGGAAAGAGCATATTGAATTAACAGACGGGAATCCAATCAAATGAATTAAAGGAAGGGAATTGCACAGGAATGCTAGACTCAACTAATTGTGCCTCTCGTTTTGTTTACTCTACTTGAAGAGAATCCCTAGCGTACTTTACTTTGATAGATAAAGGGAATGCTACCGAGCACCGACCAAATCTGGAAATTTGTTGCAGTCCCAAAACAAAATCGGCCTTTGTCTATGCCCCTTTTAAACAGACGAGACGGACGAAAACTATATATAGATATTCCGGAAATCCATCGAAATCACTGACCTACGAGTCCATGTTGGCTCACTGAATACCAACTCGAGAACTTCATGTCGTCATAAGATCCACAACGGGAGGCTTTGCTTCGGTCACGGTACGAGTGAAAGAAAGGATAAGATCTTTCTTAACTTAAAAACGGCACAATACTTGGCCGTGAAGCCTGCGCTGGCTCGAACTCCATAACTGACCGACCGGTGAAAGGAAAGCTGGACCTCTTGAAGGGGTAGCCGGACCCGAAAAAAAAATCTGGCAGTTATTGATGGCTCGGAAAGAAAGCTGGGCTAGGTGTTCTTCCCTGAGCTTAGAAAGGAGCTGTTCGCCTCGAGGCTGTACTATTATCCTATCCCGTGTCAGGTTTAAGAGGATAGGCACTATAGGTACTGGGCTGGGTGGAAGGCATTGAAAGATAGGAGGAATAGTGGTAAGCGGAAAAGAAAAGGAGGATCACGAAATGCAACACAACAAGGGGTTCCGCGCTTGCGCGAAGGAAGAAGCGAATCAATCAGAATGGAGACAGGGAGGCGAAGCGAAAGAGAGATTTTCGAGCTTGCAAGCAGCAAGCAACAACGGCGGAAAAGCCGTTGCGCGCTAGCTTCTAGTTTAGGGGTATAGTAGGGGTGCCTTTTTCTAAAACTTATATTAATAAGCTTTTTATTTTGGAACCCTAGTTTTGGAGTTTTCCGCAACCTATACCGTCACTAATATTACTAATATAAAGAAAGGGGTTTTTCAGCTGCATCGCACTGCCGCATAAACAATGGATCCGCCGGGCTGGATGAGCAACCTTCTCTGGAAAAGAGTAGTGAAAAGCCATGTCACTTGGAACGGAACTGGTTGCTTACTTACTTTTAGTAAGACCACTTTGGTAAGCAAAATTCTATAGGCATGGTTGCTTACAAGACAAAACAAAAGCTAGCTTCTATATGTTCTTTGCCTGAACATATGGAGGAAGCAACCCTTTATCTGATCTGGCCTATATACCAGTAGTGGAGTGGCTTGCTACTTTCAATCATAAAAGGAAAATGGAGCAAGGCAAGGGAGAAAGAAGTTGTCCCCTCTTCTCTGGTAACCCGCCGCCGATCATGATCATATAGAGCGCTCCGCCCCCCACCTCATGTTCCAAAGTGAAACGGTTGTTCTTCCTTCCCCGCTCCCTCTTTTTATACATATGCGGTGGCGGCTAGGTAACATAATGGAAATGTATCGGACTGCAAATCCTGGAATGACGGTTCGACCCCGTCCTTGGCCTCGGGGAGTGGCGAGCAGCACGGAACTTTAATTAATCAAATGGCATAGGGGGGCTTTCCTTTGTTAGAAATCCACAGACAACATACTGAAACTTCCAAACCAAAGAAATGCAACATGAGAAGGAGCTTTTTACGCTTCAAATTCAGTTTTTAGAATGAAAATACGCCCCATGGTCGATCGAGGGTCCTATACCAGTTAAACTCAAATCTATCTTACCTTCATCTTGCCAGCTCATAAATGTTAGACCGGGCTGACACAACCGAATTGGTTGAGGAAAAGGAAACCCCAGCGACCAAGCACTCCCGCCCCCAAAAGCTGAGATCGAACAACCGCCAGATTGTCGAGGACACGTCTGAAGAGGAGGCGGGCGCCCTCTAAGTCACCCACCCTACCCACTAATGGACTATGAGGGAGGCAGGCGAACGGGAACCGACCGAGAACCCGAACTGATTGACTGGCTGACCCCTGAATACATACTCGATTCATTAGGGTCGGAGATGGATGAAACCAATCAGAAGTGCAAATAAATCGCGCAAGCGAAGACGGGAAACGGACCGCAGCGCAACGACTAGGACTCGTGTCGGAGGAGTTTTGAGCATGAGCTACCACTCATGCAGCGGCAAGGACCCGCAACTCTCGAAGGGGCCACCCACCGCCCGATGTAGCGATGTAGCAAATCCTCCCTTTACTCAATGTACCGCGCTTAGCCTCTTTCAATCAAGGGAAAAAAAAAGAGTGACGAACCCGGTCATAGGTTGGTCCAAAGAACGAGAGTCGGCTTCCTTAACTTAAGGGAGTTCTTCCTCAGTAGCTCAGTGGTAGAGCGGTCGGCTGTTAACTGACTGGTCGTAGGTTCAAATCCTACTTGGGGAGAATTTTGAGTTATCGCTTTTCTGACGCCTGTTTTTCTCTTTAGTTTCTAAACTAGCAGAATCGTGGGACATCAAAAGTGGGAAGTTGATTGTAGGGTTTTATTCTTCACTCTCGTATAGGTGAACTTGGTTCGTTCAATTCTTAGGGAAAAGGAAGGATCCACTGTGAATGAATGGGAAGACTGGAGTAGTATCTTCATTAGCCGGAAGGACTCCACTAGCTCGAAGAACGAACAAGAAAAGGCTTACTGTTTAGGTAGGATAGATTAGGTAGGATAGATGGATGTAGTCCAATGGCTAAAGCTCTGCCAGCTTCTTGTAGACTGAACTCTCTTCTCTTTAGGTTCCGAGTTGTTTTTTTGGGGGTAAGATTTTTCTTCGCCACTAGTACCAACGAAGTTCTTGGTTATTTGAAAGGAGGAAGGAAGATCTCCACTCATTTCATTCATTCAGTGCCTACGGCGAGGCGCGACCCACAACAAACAAAGGCAACGAAGTTGCTTGCTGTAGCCCTCTTTTAGTAGACTAGGCTGAGTAAGCGTAAGCTATTTAAGTAGGCAGGGTAGGCTCGCAGCTTCGCCAGAAGCGACTAGTCGCCTCCTTTCCTCCGCCGAAAGATGCTTAGCCAGAAGCGACGAAGGGGGGGCGTCGGGAAGGCCGACGACTACATGACATGAGGGAGAAGCTGTCGTAGAAGCTTTGCCCCTTGCTTTACAGAGATTGTTATGAACTGACTAAATGACTAGATTCTCCCGGCTAAGCTAATAAATAGTATTTGTTCCCTTCAATCAAATCAATAAGCTTTTTGATTCAAGGCGCCGCCCTCTTTCTTAGAACCCAGGGAGGGGGGCCGTCGGCCCGGGAAGGGGAGAGTGGCCGAGTGGTCAAAAGCGACAGACTGTAAATCTGTTGAAGTTTTTCTACGTAGGTTCGAATCCTGCCTCTCCCACTTTTTTGTTGTAGACTTCAGAGAAGAGAAAGGAGGCATTCGTCAGCGTAGGAAGGCCCACCGAGCGAAGCTCTTTCTTTTTTTTTTGGCCGTGCGTGAAGTGAAATTGTATCGTATGTTAGTTAGAGAGGTTGGCGAACTACTACGATCTATAGATTCCCCATCTATATCTATATATATCCAATCCCAACGAGAATAGAAGCGAGTCGCTTCCGGCTTGTAGTCGTAGTCTTTTAGTTTTAGCTTATGTAGTGGTCGGCCTTCCTACACGCACGCGCCCGCCAGAATGCCTCCTTGGTTCTGGACGAAGCCAGGCCGATACATACGATAGGCGAAGGAAAGACCCCCATAGCGCCTGGGCAAGTTTGATCGAGGATTGGAGAGGAGAGGTGGAAGAAAAGGCTCGGGATGGATTTAGGAGTCTTTGTGCGAGCCGTATGCGGTGAGAGTCGCACGTACGGTTTTTAGGGGGGTTCGCGTCTATACGTGTAGTGTGGTGGTTGGGCCTACCCACCCTATTTGTTCCATGATCTATGGGTCTACTGGAGCTACCCACTTCGATCAATTAGCCAAGATTTTGACCGGATACGAAGGTGCTCGATCTAGTGGTATTTTTATGGGGATTCTTTCTATCGCTGTAGGATTCCTATTCAAGATCACTGCAGTTCCTTTTCGGGCGGCTGTAGGACGGACGGCCGCCTATAGGTGGTAGGGTAGGGTGGGTGGTACCGTTCAGATCTAGGCCAATCTTCCTAACCGCGCGCGGGCCGGGCTTAGAGCGCGTGAAACTCATCACTACCTCGTAAGGGCATTGAGACCATAGCATGTGACACGAAAGCGTCGCTTTTTCTGTATCACAAAGCTGCCCGCCTAGAAGGGCCACTCGCTCTGTAGTGTTGTCACACAAGATAAGCACACCGCCCGCCTGCTGGCCGGGCGAATCGAAGTTCTCTTCCGGTCAACTGTCCACCCAGTCAAGTGCAAAAAACACAGTAGAATCACGCAACGCACGCTGCTGGTGTGCTTCCTGCCCGCGAGGAAAGAAAGAAGAGCGACAAGGGTCAGATTTGACTGTTTGCAGCATGGGAGCGGATTACCCAAAAAATCCCTGGGAACAATGAAAAAAAAAGATATCTCGGTAACGAAAACTATAGGGGGCTGTATTGGCGAGATCCAACGGTGAACAGCTGCCCAAAAGAAAGACCGCCTGGAAGTCCGAGGACCTTTAGTACCGTACCCTGCCCCCGAACCAGCAGCCTTCGCGCCAAGCAAGACCGCTCTTGCCCCTTTCCTTTCTCCATTCCGCCTCTTTCTTTTGTTCCAATAGAGTCTAAGGCAAAGCAAAAGTGGTTGCCTACTTTACCTACTTGACGAAAGGGAACGAACTTTGTTTCGTTTCCGGGTTTATGGATTGGATTCAGTCAGCGTTACGACATAATCAAAAGGAAGGAGTGAAGCTTTGGTTACCGGCGAACGCTTCCAAAACCCCTTCGAGTTTCCGGCTGTTTCCTAGATTGAAGTAGCCTTTCGTCGCCCGAAAGAATATCAAAGAGCTCGGCCTACCTTTGGTAGGCCTTTGGTGCGCGGAGCCCGGTGACTAAGAAAGAAATGGGTTTGCGCTTGAATTGATGAGGTCGCAAAGAGGGAAGTAGGGCTCCACTAAAG